ATAATACCTATGTCAGCTTTTTGTCTGAATACAAACAAAATGAATTGCTTTCTAGATGATCCTTCTAGAAGAAGGTGATTCTAACAATCTTTCTAGTTACTTCGTTCTCTATTTCTATTTGAGAGGATCCTAAGGAAAAGGATTTTGTTTCCACCGAGCTAAAACAATATGGCGATGTCTCTAGTAAACCAAAGACATCGTTGAATAGCTATTTTGCTTCAATTTCTTTCTTTAGACATCCAAAAAAAAATGGAAGATTTAGTTACGATTGGAAATTGACTTTTTATCTTCAGCCATGGATCCTTTACTCATACTTATTCAATTGGAAGTCTTGATCCAATTCAAAAATTATGTTTCGCAATTTCATAATCCAACTTTTCAATTTATAAGTGACTCATGGATACAAATCACGAGAATGTGTATTTTTTTCTCGACTTTATCATTGAGAGGTAAAGGATTAAATCCTTTTAAGAAATAAAGTTTTTGATCGGAATATGAATAAAACCGAAAGACCCTTTAACTATTAAAGGGCTAATAGAACGAATCACACTTTTACCACTAAACTATACCCGCTACAATATGATTATTGTATACAAATGGAGCTTTTGTCGAACAAGATAATTGAGCATGATCAAGATAGGATCATCAAACTTGGAGTGTTGAACTTTTTCGTGGGTAGATAAAAATTTAATGAGATTCGGAAAAGAGGCTTCATTTAATTGAAATTAAATAACTAAAGTTTTCTTTTTTGTTGAAAGAAGATAGATACGGATCAAAAAAACACTACAATCATAACAGAAAAATGCATTGTCCAGAATCTATAGTTTCTTTTTTAGTTCGGAAAATGAAATAAAAAATAAAATATAACAAGAAAAAAAATGGAAACAGTTTTTATTCTTTTTGTTGTTACTTGAATATAAAATATTCAATTGAATATAATAATATAATAAAAAAAAACAAATATTTGTGTTTTCAAATCAGATATCAGATAAATCATTATTTATCTATAATTCGTTAGAACAAAAAAAAAGGCCCGGCTAGGTACTGACCAGGCCAGGCCATCAGAATAACAAGGGCCTTTCGAACAAAATCAACACAAGGAGGTCTTCCTTATTTTTCTTTAGTTCGATTAGTGGCGGGCTCGAGCCCCTCTTTTAGTTTAGAATAGAGAAAAAAGAGAGAGAAAGACTCCTTACATTATGTGTAATGTAATGTAGTAATTATCTTTTGCAATTGGGAGAGATGGCTGAGTGGACTAAAGCGTCGGATTGCTAATCCGTTGTACGAGTTATTTGTACCGAGGGTTCGAATCCCTCTCTTTCCGTTTCCGTTAATGACTTGCTTTATTTTATTTTTCAATTTTTGAAAATCTTAGTTAAGCGTGTGGAATAGATAAAATCCTAAGAAAATTGGAAAATTTCCCAAGGAAAACCCTTTGGATTTTATTCTTCACGTCCAGGATTACGCCCCGGATCATTAGATAGGAATCCAAAGATAAAGAGAGAAACAAAAAATATCACTACGGTATAAACGAAGAGTTTCAGAGTAAGCATTACACAATCTCCAAGATGATTTTTTGGAAAAAAAAAAGAGAATAGATCTTCCATTTTTCTACCACATATCCTATTTTGACACCACTCCAAATTCGATATTGTGGGAGACCCTAATGGGGTTAGGGTCTTTCACTGGAAAGGGGGTCAAAAATGAGGAAATGGGGGTAAGCCGGATTTATGGCGACTATCCAAGAATTTCAGTGTGCTAATCTAGGATTCATACTCTAAAACTTATCTGATTTTCTCAATTGTTAGAATTTTTCTCGAAGAAATCATGCATTTTCTAAGATATTATTATTATTAAGGATCTCATCGAAAACTTACAGCAGCTTGCCAAACAAAAGCTAAGAGAAAAAAAAGCACAGGTATGACTGGCATAACATCTATGATTGGATTCAAAAAAGCATATGCTTCAGGCAATTTGCCGAAGAAAAAACTACTCGAATAAAGGGCAGAATTAATACAGATCAAACTAACGATATTAAGCATAACAGACATTTTGTTCTTGGAGATAATTGCATTTTGATTGAGTTTTTGATATAAGGAACAAGGAAGAAAGTAAGTAAGGTAGACAAAAAATCCTTCTTTTTCTTTGAACCCACCCAATCAAAAATCCTCCAATTCTCAAAGGAGAATAGAAGAAATCATATTTTCATACAATATCTTAATTGAATTCTATGTAATGATCAATAAATTAAGTTGAATTCTATATCTATATGTATCAAAATCCTAGTACCAATCTATTCTATAGATATATAGATATTTGGAGATATTTGGACTGGAGTTGACAAACAACCAATACCAATATTATTGTTTCTTAGTGTAGATTAGAAATTGAAATGGGGCGTGGCCAAGTGGTAAGGCAACGGGTTTTGGTCCCGCCATTCGGAGGTTCGAATCCTTCCGTCCCAGTACATATCCATTTTTTTATGCTCCATTATGACTATAGAAAGAAGTAGGTCAGTGGATAGGAGTAAATCCGTATTCATTTTAATATCTGTGTCTGTTCGAATCTCATTAACAAATGATCAAGTTACATATCATATAGAAATATGTTATGGAGCCGATATATTTTCTTTGAATCCCATTTTATTTAGGTATTTCGTGTTTGGCTCTAAGTAAAAATTGGAAATCTACAGAACAATTGAGGCAGGGGTGATTTCCCCTATCACCCTTTTATTCACTTTATGATAAGAGTCGATTATTGTGAAATATTACTTAATCCCATGTTAAACAAAATCTATAATCTATAAATATATATCATCTAAAATATATAAAATGAGGAAATGTTTCGCTTATATGGTATGTATCGTTCTATTTCAATGACAATAATTTTTCGGTTTTTGTCAAAAAGATTTTTGATACCTTAAATTATTTAAATTCTATATTATAGAATATCTATAACAGTGACAACTCTTCAGTCTATCTGATAGATATGAAAAACCCTCCTTATTTTTTTGATTTTCGTAATCAGACGAAAAGAATAAAGATTCAAATCTTAACTTAGATCATTTTTTTATCTATCTCATGAAAAAAAAATTGGATTTCGTTTTTCTTTTCTTTTATCTATTTAAAATTAAATCAGTGATGAGTCAATTCAAAAAGAAAGACTTATCTTCCTATGAAGATCAAACGTCATGCTTATTGTCCAATTTTCTTCAAATTAAATAATCAAATTAAATAATGATGTCTAAATAGGAAACTTTTTCAATTTCAATTAGAACTATTTTTATTAAATATTTTTAATGATTGCTTGTAAGTGGAATCTTTATTTGGTACTCAAAAAGTAGGAAATCGTTTAATCTATCCTGTTGAGTCACTTGAAGATGCAGATTCAAAAAGTTATTCGTTTATATATTTCGATTTCTTGCTATTATCTATATATTATTATCTATATATTATTTATGTATGTGAAAGATGCTGTCTTGCTAAGACTTTTTCAGAAAAATCATTTCATATCATATATAGAAGAAAAAGCCTAGATTACGATGTCTATGTACAACTGAACCAATGACTATTCATGATTCCATAATTGAATCAATTCCATACCGGTTCCAAATTAGAGGAATATTATGGTAAAACTTCGTTTGAAACGATGTGGTAGAAAGCAACGTGCGACTTGAAGGACACGATCCGTTGTGGATTTTTCCATCCACCATTTTCGATTTATCTAAGGATGAGACTGCTCTTGGCTCGACATTGTTTGTTCTGTTACACTCGATTTTTTGTTGGGTTGTAAATAGTCCACGATGAAGCTCGAGTAGAAAAGATTAATTCATTTCTCGGGGGCAAGGATCTAGGGTTAATGCCAATTAATCGGAACAACTTCGTAAACGTATCTTCCATATATAGAAATCGAAAGGATCCAATTCGAGCAAGTTTCCAATTCAAAAGCAAGACTTGTTAGAATTTAGCAAACTTTTTCGATTCAAAGTGTATCACACGTGAATCAACTGTTCGTAGGATTCTTTGATAGAAAGAAATCAAAAGGGGGGTATGTTGCTGCCACTTTGAAAGGATTAAGAAGCACCGAAGTAATGTCTAAACCCAATGATTTAAAATAAGGATAAAGGATCTAAGAACAAGGAAAGACCTTTTTAATTGTCTCGATAGTCTCACTAATTGGATCAGACTAAAGAATCCAAATAGAATTTGAAACGAGACAAAAGACAAACAAAACAAAAGGGGTTAAAGACCACTCAATAAATGAAAGTGACTAAAGATTTTTCCTTTGAGCTATTTGAGAGTTATCCAACTTGAGTTATGAGTACGAATGATTTCTTTTTCATTTTCAGGAAGGAAAAAAGACTGAAATCAGAGTCTAATTGATTTTCTAGGCCTATTTGTCATTTAATTTATTAGAATTGCATACATAGACAAAACTTCGAAGCAAATCATTTTTCTCGAGCCGTACGAGGAGAAAACTTCCTATACGGTTCTAGGGGGGGTGTTGGTCATCTACATCTATCCCAATGAGCCGTCTATCGAATCGTTGCAATTGATGTTCGATCCCGAAGAGAAGGAAAAGATCTTAGAAAAGTGGGGTTTTATGATCCAATGAAGAATCAAACTTATTTAAACGTTCCTCTTATTCTATATTTCCTTGAAAAAGGTGCTCAACCCACAGGAACTGTTCAGAATCTTTTAAAGAAAGCGGAAGTTTTTAAGTAACTTCCGTCTAATCAAACGAAATTCAATTAAAGAAAGACTGAGGGGGGGTAGCAACTTGTATATAACTTTGTATAATTTTGCTCGACTTGTTTTTTGATTTTCCCCCCCCTACTGCTGTAATTGTTTCCGTTGAATCTGATATCTAGAACGACAAAACCTTAGTTTATTGATTTTCTAAATAGCAAATTCAGACATTTTCTTCAATTGTGTGGTTTTCATTGGAACTCGACTAACCAACAAAGAATCCACTTTGCCTATTCCACTTAGATTCATGAA